AACCAAAAAGAACAAAGAATGAAATAATTGGAATCACTAATGCATACATTGTTGTATTAGATCGAAATCTGAAGGTTCTTTCTTGACCTAACTAAAAAGATGCGCATTTCTAATATATATATATATGAAAAATACAAAATAGAACTTCTAAAGCAAAAGAAAATAGAAATTACTAGTCTTAGAATATAGTTGAACCAAAACACCTATTTTTTTGAGTGATCATGTGATAACTTTTTGTTCTCATTCATTCAAGATATTTAAGATATTATATGAGTGAACTCATTACGGAATCTAATTAGTTAAAATGAAAGTAAAAGTTTTATAAGATTAATGTTCGCTCTAAAATATATAGATTCGATCCAATAAAACAAATGATAAAAATAGGAATAATTTTCTAATTTGATTCCATAATGATTGGAAAAGAGTTAGTTTTATTTTAAAACGAAATTACACTACCCAGTTCTTATTATTCGTTTATAAGTTGAATTGAAAAATGATCCAAGAATGCATTTGCTGATTGCAAACGCGGTATGGGTAGATGTTACAGATGATGAATCAATTCTTTTATATAGTTGTGACTTTATCCTTGTTAGTGCTGTCTATAATGATAGATGACTCAAAAACTTTCAATTGGTTTTTTTCTCCTATTTTGCAAAAAAGGAAACTCAGGTAAGTGCTTTTTTATAAACATATGTATAAAAAGACCATATTTCATTTAGCTCCTTGATGCCTACCATAACTAGTTATTTCGGTTTTCTACTAACGGCTTTAACTATAACCTCAGCTCTATTTATTGGTCTGAGCAAGATACGACTTATTTGAAATTAATTGCACAAAATCTTTCTGCGAACTTCTGTGTATTTTTACCCCGTTAATTGCCAATTCTTGGTCATTGAGATTCATGGTAATTCGGATTAATATTTAGGTATAGATATTACCTCTTTTTTCTCCTTTCAAACAAATTGAAATGATTGAAGTTTTTCTATTTGGAATTGTGTTAGGTCTAATTCCTATTACTTTGGCTGGATTATTTGTAACTGCCTATTTACAATACAGGCGTGGCGATCAGTTAGACCTTTGATTAATTAACATCTCTTTTTTTGATTGACCTCCTCCTTTCTTTAATATCCAGGAGGTCAAATAAAGATTGCTGTTCCAGTTAGTGTTTCAGTCAAATTCCATCGAAGAAGATACAAATCACGCTCTGTAGGATTTGAACCTACGACATCGGGTTTTGGAGACCCACGTTCTACCGAACTGAACTAAGAGCGCTTTCTTCTCATAAAAGAAAAGACTGTAAAGAAAAGGATTGGCCCCAATACATCTTGTATGCACACATATAGTATCATCATAAGAATAAAAGATTCTATATGATATGTCCAACGTGAATTGATCTCAAAAAATCCCTCGTTACTGCTCAAAGGAGCAGTAATAGGTAGGGATGACAGGATTTGAACCCGTGACATTTTGTACCCAAAACAAACGCGCTACCAAGCTGCGCTACATCCCTTCCATTGGTCTACAGTGTCATTGTAGAGAATTCCTGTCTTGTTTTCCACATCGTTATTGCCTCTATTAAAATCTAGAATTTTTATGTCCATTTCGCCTTTTTGGTCTCATTTAACATATAATAATAGTAAAATACTTCTGGAACCCCTAGGAAAAATAAACGAGTCTTTTTGGGGAATAGTGGGGAAGAAAAGGACGTTTTTTCTGTATTTAACAAAAAGTAAATCTTATTTACTGGATGATTGTACATTTCAATATGTATTATCTTATGTATGTATTACTATAAAAGGAGGTTTTTCAATGCGAGATCTAAAAACATATCTTTCCGTGGCACCGGTACTAAGTACTCTATGGTTCGGTTCTTTGGCAGGTTTATTGATAGAGATTAATCGTTTTTTCCCGGATGCGTTGACGTTCCCCTTTTTTTCATTCTAGTTATTGACGTGGGAAGGAATAAAGAAGATTAGAGATACAATTAAATAAAGCCCCTTCTTTTCTCTTTTTTCCCTAGAAAAAGGGAGGAAAGAGAAAGAATATTACATTCAACAGCTGTGAGAGTCGGGTTCAGGTTGGAATTAAATTAATATGAATTTCTATGTATTAAATTTCTATGGAAGTCGAATACAAACTCTGGTTCTAGGGAAAGCGTATTCTAGACGATAATTATATGAAATACTGTACTGTTGAAATATAGTTTAGAAATCTTTCTATGGTATTTCCTATATTGATTGTAATGAAATCTTGCATAAGAGGATAGCTAGTTACAAATTTTTTCCTTCCTTTCTTCTTTTTCGTTTCGAATTGAAAAAGGAAGAGTTGAGTAAATGAAAAATCCAAAGGAGGTTCATGGCTAAGGGTAAAGATGTGCGAATACCGGTTCTTTTGGAATGTACCGCTTGTGTTCGAAACGGTGTTAATAAGGAATCAACGGGGATTTCCAGATATATTACTCAAAAGAACCGGCACAATACGCCTAATCGATTGGAGTTGCTAAAATTCTGTCCATATTGTAACAAACATACGATTCATGGGGAGATAAAGAAATAGATCGAACGAACCGAGCACCGGCGCCCTTATCTTTCTTACAAGGAAAGGGCAAAAATGACATTATATATATAACATATTTAACATAGTTAAAGATAATTATAAACAAACCAAATCCTATTTATTTATTCTAATAAAAGATACGGCTGAAATAGTATTTTAGGGATAAGAAATAAACTAACCAAACCATGGAAAAATCTAAGCGAACTTTTCTTAAATCCAAGCGATCTTTTCGTAGGCGTTTGCCCCCGATCCAATCGGGGGATCGAATTGATTATAAAAACATGAGTTTAATTAGTCGATTTATTAGTGAACAGGGAAAAATATTATCTAGACGAGTGAATAGATTGACCTTGAAACAACAACGATTAATTACTATTGCTATAAAACAAGCTCGTATTTTATCTTTGTTACCTTTTCTTAATAATGAGAAACAATTTGAAAGAACCGAGTCGACCACCAGAACTCCCAGTCTTAGAGCCAGAAAAAGATAGGTTTACTCTTTCTTCACTTGAATTCAAATGCCCATCTGAACTCAAACGCGGATTTCTTTTTTGTTGGAAAAATCCAAGAATCCGAATTGAAGTCTCGTGTCGTAAGAAAAAAAAGAATAATCTGGGAAGAATAAAATTTTTTATTGAACGTGTTGATTCATATTTATTTTGACTACTTTCTGATATTTTATCATATTCTAATTCTATTCATTTTTATTCGATCTTCCCGGAGTTCATTCTCCGGGCAACTCCGTTTAACCGGTGGATTCTTTCCAACCTACTTCTTTTATGATCTCATTGGAAATCATATAAAGACAATTCCTATTTGATATAGCTATTTGTGCAAGTATTTTACGATTAAGAAGCAACTGTCTCTTGTACAGATCATTTATTAATCTACTATAACTATAGCATACCCCCCTTTCACGAATTGCTGCATTTATTCGAGTGATCCACAAACGACGAAAGTTTCTTTTTTGCCTATCCCTATCCCGATGAGCCGAAACCAAAGCTCTTATTTTTTGTTGAGTAATAGTTCGAGTAAGTCTTGAATGAGCCCCCCGAAAGCTTGATGCAAATAAACGAATTTTAGTTCTACGTCTCCGAGCGATATATCCCCGTCTAATTCTGGTCATTGAATAAATGAAACTTTAACGAATAACTAATAGATTTCCTTTCTTTCAGTTATTCTTTTGCCCCTTTCCTAGTATATTAATAACAAAACGGATTTTTCCAATGTATAAACTAAAAATTCCAATGGCTTTCGCTACTATAACCTTCCCAACCACGATTTTTTATTTTTTTATAGGCATTTCACCTCGAAATACGAAATTGTACTATACTAGGTTAAAAAAATAGCAATGATAACTAAATAGTGGATTCCATCGTTTCTATGGTTACTTCTTAAACGGTGAGGTCTTCTCTATACACCGGAGCCCTTACTTCATTTAATCAATGTTATTGCTAACTTGTATAGTTCACATTCTTCGGCTCTACCCATGAATTATCCAGTAATAGGTCTTTCACAACGAGCTCTACCTATACAGTAACGGTATTTAATTATGAAAGTTGGCTGGGTAGCTGACCCTGTTAGTCCGTTCTTGCAAGAGGGGTCTATGTTACTAAGATTTCCTCCGCTTAATGGATAACCATTTGCTACCAATGGAGAATTACTTCTCATCTTGAATTGAGGTGAGTGGTTTTACACCAATAGAAACCATAAATTTCATACACAATAAAAGGGATATGACCCCATTTTCTTATTTTTAGATAGTAAATGTAGTTTGTTTTTCCGTTCTATCCTATTTGATCATTGATATTCGAACATTGTTCTCTTTCCTTTGTTCTAGTTTATGATCTGAACGAGTCGCACATACACCCTAGTACATGTTCCTCGACGCTGAGGGCATCCCCGAAGCGCGGGGGATTTTGTGACATTTCTGATTGGCTGTCTTGTATTTCTAATAAGTTGTTTAATCGTTGGCATGTTGAATCATATACATAATGGGCTGGTTTAGATCGATCCTAACCGTATGATTATGAATGACTTTTATTCAATAGAATAGAATCGATAGATCAATAGAATCATCAATCAATAGATAGTAAATAAATAAAAGTCATAGAATATTAAACGCGGCAGGGTTCATTTTAAATCACGAATTGACGCGAAATTCAGGCTATTTATTGTCATTCAACCGCTACAAGATCAACAATTCCATAAGCTTGGGCCTCTGTTGCTGACATAAAAATATCTCTTTCCATGTCTTCGGATACAACCCAGAAGGGTTTCCCCGTTCTTTGTACATAAACCCTTGTCAGGGTTTCACGTAGTTTCAGCAGTTCTCCCACTTCCAGGATGAATTCTCCCGTTGCTACTTCAGAAAAAGAACCAGCGGGTTGATGGATCATTACCCTGATGATATAAGATAAAAAAGGTTTCTCTATTTCGCATGA